AGTAAAAAAACCTATGTATTGGGCAGAAGACATACCACTTTTTATTGATTTTTAATTCACGATTGAATTAATTATATTTGTTCAATACACTCTTGTCAATATAAAAAATACAATTACTACAATTGCACTGTAAAAAGAAACAAAATTTCATTTCATAATTTAATAATAATAATTAATAATAAATAGAAATAGTATAGAAATTATGAAATTGAAATATAAAGAGAAAAATATAAGTTAAGTATAACAAAAAAACTTGTGTTGGATTGGCACTACATAAAAAATCTACATAAATAGATGAATAGAAAAGGAAGAATAAAAAAAGTTATACCAAGCTAGAACCTCATTCTCTCTTTTTTTTTTTTTTTTATTTCATTAATTGAACTTCTTTTAATTAAGTCAAAATTCTTTAAAAACCTCTGCCCTCTTTAAAATATCATAAACGGTTTCCGTAGGTTGAGCGCCTTTTTCAAGAAAATATAGAATAGCAGGAACGTTTAAATAAGTTTGATTCCTTATTGGATCATAAAAACCCACTTTTCGCAGATCTCTTCCCTCTCTTCTGGACCGAACATCAATTGCAACGATTCGATAGACGGCTCATTGGGATAGATTAGATCAACAGCAACCCCCCTTGGAAACGTATAGGAAGTTTTCTCCTCGTACGGCTCGAGAAAAATGATTCGAAGTTATGTATTAGAATGGCAAATCAAAAAAGTCCATAAAATCATCAAATGAATTAAATGAAGAATTAAGTCCTTTTTCTTTCCTAAAAAAAGAAAATCATTTGTATACTCATAACTCAAGTTAAATAACTTTCAAATAGCCAAAAAAAAATCCTTTGGCATTTCATTTATTGAGCAGTCTCGAATACCCTTTTTTGTCTCATTTAGAATCGATTTGGATTCTGCATTCTGATTCAAATCCAATTGTTAATTAGTGCGACAATTCAAATTGAAAATAGAAAATAAAAGGATGTTTCCTTGTTCCGGAATCTTTTATCTTTGTTTTGAATCATTAGGTTTAGACCTTACTTCGTTGATTTTTAATCCTTTCAAAAATGGCAGCAACATACCTTTTTGTTATTTCTTTCTATCAAAGAATCATATGAACGGCGGATTCCCACACGATATATATAATTTTTATCGAAAAGGTTTTATCAATCCCAACAAAATTTCCTTTAAGATTTGAAACTTGCCTGATTGGGGTCCTTTCGGTATCTCTGTCAAAGATATACTTACGAAGTTGTTCCAACTTATTGATTAACATTAACCCTAGACCCTTTCCCCTTAAGAAATGAATCAATACTTTCTACTCGAGCTCCATCATGTACTATTTCCATCACACCCCAACAAAAAATGCGGGTTCGAGTGGAGGAGAACAAAGGATGTCGAGTCAAGAGCATCCCTTAATTAGATTATAGAATGGTGGATATTAAGAATCCACAACAGATCATGTCCTTCAAGTCGCACGTTGCTTTCTACCACATCGTTTCAAACGAAGTTTTACCATAACATTCCTCGAATTTGGAACCGCTATGCGGTTGATTAAGTTATAGAATCATGAATAGTCATTAGTTCAGTTAGGACAGTCGGCACATAAGATTTAGAATATATATTAAGTTATTTTTCATTTTTTTTTTTCAATTTCAATAATGAAAAAAAATTCCAATTTGTTTTACATCCAATAAAAACAATAAAAATGAAAAAATCGATTGGAAAAATACAATTTCTTTTCCCGGAATGAATAAAAAAATAACAAACTTCCTTCTATTCTATATGAATATGAGGAGCGGGTATATGACACCCCCTTTTTTTGGAATTCAAATTCGTGTAATCTATAACCCCATCTTGCCTAAATCCCCAACAGATTCAGTTGTATCTGCGCGGCATTTGAACACTTATCATCCCTTTTTGTGAATTTGTGAAATTTAAAAAAAGATAAGATTCATTTTGGTTAGAATAATTAGCGGAAAGAATCAAATTCTATCCAATATTACACTTTAGAAACGGAAAAATACAATTTGAATTATTTACTAGAATTACACATGCCCTTACTCTGGGACGGAAGGATTCGAACCTTCGAATAGCGGGACCAAAACCCGATGCCTTACCACTTGGCCACGCCCCACTTTGATTTCTATTCGACACTAATAAAGACTAATGTTGTTATTGATTGTTCGTCAATTCCAGCCAAAATATCTAAAGAAAAAATTAGATTCTATTGTTAGTATTTTGACGCATGTAGATATAGAATTATACTGAATTTATTGATCATTACATATAATTACATTAAGATATTGTATGAAAGTAGAATTTTTTCTATTCTCAAAAGAGAATGGAAAGTTTTTTGGTTGAGTGAGTAAGTTCAAAAAATAAAAAAAGAAGGATTTTTGATCTTTCTTTTTTTATTTTCTTCATTTTTTCCTTCTATGAAGAACTCAATCAAAATACAATTATCTTAAAAACAAAATGTCTGTTATGCTTAATATCTTAAGTTTGATCTGTCTTAATTCTGCCCTTTATTCGAGTAGTTTTTTCTTAGTCAAATTACCCGAAGCCTACGATTTTTTGAGTCCAATCGTAGATTTTATGCCAGTCATACCCGTACTCTTTTTTCTCTTAGCCTTTGTTTGGCAAGCTGCTGTAAGCTTTCGATGAAATCTTTCATCTTGTCCTAGAAAAATGAATGATTTTTTCGAGAAAAATGATGCGAATACTAATAATTGATAAGATCAGACAAATCTTACAGTATGAACTCTTGATTCAAACATGAGAATTCTTGGATAACCGCGATTCGGATCGCCTCCTTTTACCATTCAAACTATTTTGATTTTCCGTAAATGAAAAACCTTATTGTGATCCTCCACAGGTGGGTATAAAAAAAATTCTTTTCGATTTCTAAAAACTACCTTCTTTGGTTTTCGGTATCAAAATAGGATATGCGGTATAAAAATAGATTCTCTATTCTCTTTTTTCAAAAAAAAAAAATAATAATAATCTTGGAGATTGTGTAATGCTTACTCTCAAACTCTTTGTTTACACAGTAGTGATATTCTTTGTTTCTCTCTTCATTTTCGGATTTCTATCTAATGATCCAGGACGCAATCCTGGACGCGAAGAATAAAGGGGGGTTTCTTTACTTGATTTTTCATTTTATAAAATTAGAAATAAAAATAGATGAAAAAAAATAGAAAAAAATTCTATTTGATATTTGTAATTATATATAATTTGTAATTTTTTTGAAAAAATAAAAAAGATTGAAAAAATTCGAAAGATAAACCAACTATTAAGTCATTAATGGAAACGGAAAGAGAGGGATTCGAACCCTCGGTACGAATGAATCGTACAACGGATTAGCAATCCGACGCTTTCGTCCACTCAGCCATCTCTCCCCATGGAAAAAAATAAAAAACTAATATTCAAAAATTAAATAATATAAAAAAATTATATAAAATAATTCGAAATATAATTCTATAATAACAATAATATATATCTACAAAATATACAAGTTGTATTGTGTAATACAACTAGGTACAAGTTTTATCTGAAATTCCAATCAGTTAGATAAATTAGAAAGATTCAATAAAAGATTCACAACACAATCACAATATAAATTTGAGTTTATTGACTTATTCGAAAAATATATATATTATAAAATAAATACTTCGATGCCATTTCTTATTATCTTTTCTTCCCCCTTTTGCTTCCATTTTTTCGTTTTTTTTTCTACCGCTCTTACTTTATCTTTGTTAGTGAAATCTATAATCTAATAGTTAATAATTGATAAATCAAAAACTTTCAATTGAACTCCTTCTTTAGAATTCATATTTTTACTTATTCTCCCCCCGATCTTTCAAAATGGAAACTTAGGCAAGTACCTTGATATACACAAATTTAGTTTAGTTTAATTAAAAAAAAGAACATATTTAATTTAGTTCCTTTATGCTTAATATACCTACTATAACTAGGATAATTAATTTTTTGCGTTTTTTACTATTGACTTTAATTATAACTTCCGTTTTATTTATAGTTCTGAGTAAGATAGGACTTATTTGAAGTTAATCGAATGAACAACTCAAGAAATCTTTATGCGGGATTCCATATATTTTTTAGCTCTTTATCGCGTCAATTGATAATTTTTGGTTATTGAGATTCATGGGCAATTCAGATTAATATTTAGAGATAGATATTACCTTTTTCTTTTTTTTTTTCAAAGGAATTGAAATGATTGAAGTTTTTCTATTTGGAATTGTCTTAGGTCTAATTCCTATTACTTTGGCTGGATTATTCGTAACCGCATATTTACAATACAGACGTGGTGATCAGTTGGGCTTTTGATTAATTAGATTAATTAACAAATATTTTTTTAATTGACCTCCTGTAGATTAGAGAAAGTAGGAGGTCAAATCTAGATTACTGCTCAGTTATTTCAGTCTAATTCGATAATTAATTCGATTCGACCTAACAAGAATGGAATCGCGCTCTGTAGGATTTGAACCTACGACATCGGGTTTTGGAGACCCACGTTCTACCGAACTGAACTAAGAGCGCTTTCTTATCATAATAGATAAGACTGTAAAGAAACCTTTTTGTAACAAAAAACTACATCTACATCCTGCATGCATATACTTCATATAGAGTATGATAAAAAAAATGATAAATTCTGTTTTTAATCGATTTTAATTAAAATGAAATTCCTCCTTACTTCTCAGAGGAAAAGTAATTAGGTAGGGATGACGGGATTTGAACCCGTGACATTTTGTACCCAAAACAAACGCGCTACCAAGCTGCGCTACATCCCTTTCAATTCAATTGGTTTTTATAGTGTAATTGTAAAGAATCCTTGTCTTGTTTTCCACATCGCTATTTCCTATATACATAATTTATCTTGCCATTTCCTCTTTTTGGTCTCATATCATATAAGGTATAATAAAAATATTTTGATATATATGAAAAACCCGTCGTAAATTAAAAAATACTTTTCGGGAATGCTCAGCAGGAAGGGGCATGCTACTCTATTTTCTGAAAAAAAAATATTTTATCTACCGGATCGTTGTACATTTATTTTAATTTGACTTAGCTTAGGGATTTTGTGTACAAACAAAAGTAGTCTTTTTTAACTTTAAACTATCTATGCATCTGATCGTAGATTAGATATGTATTGCCTTTCTTTTATATATTACATTAAAGAAAAAAAAACGAAGGAGGATTTTCAATGCGGGATCTAAAAACATATCTTTCCGTGGCACCGGTCCTAAGTACTCTATGGTTTGGGGCTTTAGCTGGTCTATTAATAGAAATCAATCGTTTTTTCCCAGATGCGCTGACATTCCCCTTTTTTTCATTCTAGTTTTTGACGTGGTAAGGGGGTAACGAAGATTAGAGATAGAATCAACTATCTGTGATTAATCCCCCCCTTATTTTAATAATATAAGAATATTCGAGGGGAGAAAGACGAAAAGTAGATTCAACCTCATCAAAACTTGGGATCCGGTTCGAATGAAAATCTCTAAAAAAAGGGGGAGAGTGGAAACGAAAATGTGAATCTAGGGTAATAGGTATCATACAGGCTATTAAAATGAGATATTGTGATTAGAAATATAGTTAGAAACCTTTTGATTACGGAGTATTTCTTAAATTTATTTACTATAATTAATTACTCTATTGATTGTGATTGCAACGAAATCTTTCTAATTGTATTTGTATTTCGAGTTAGAAACTTCTATTTTTTTATTTTCCTTTCTTCTTCACTTCGGGCCGAAAATAATAATAGAAAGGTGGCTTGAATCAAAAATCCAAAGGAGGTTAGGTTGATGGCTGAGGGTAAAGATGCCCGAGTAAAAGTTATTTTGGAATGTACCGGTTGTGTTCGAAAGAGTGTTAATAAGGAATCAAGGGGCATTTCCAGATATATTACTCAAAAGAATCGACACAATACGCCTAGTCGGTTGGAATTGCGAAAATTCTGTCCCTATTGTTACAGACATACAATTCATGGAGAGATAAAGAAATAGATCGAACCGAGCGTCTGCCTATCATTCTTTCAAGGAAGGGGACAAAACTATTTTCGTTCTATTTTATATAAATAAATTATTTATTTATATAAATATTATAGAAATATCAAATTTCTATTTTATATATTTATTTTAATTATAGAAATAAATATATATAGAAATAAATATATAAAATAGAAATAAATATATATAGAAATAAATATATAAAATAGAAATAAATATATATAGAAATAAATATATAAAATAGAAATAAATATATATAGAAATAAATATATAAAATAGAAATAAATATATATAGAAATAAATATATAAAATAGAAATAAATATATAAAATAGAAATAAACAAACCAAATCCTATTTCTTAATTCGAATTTTTTTTTATGCCCAAACGAAATAGGATTTTCGGTATATTATATTTTATATTAAGGAATAAACTAAACAAACTATGAATAAATCTAAGCGACTCCTTATTAGACGCAAGCGACCTTTTCGTAGACGTTTGTCCCCGATCCAACCAGGGGATCGAATTGATTATAGAAACACGAATTTACTTAGTCAATTTATTAGTGAACGGGGAAAAATATTATCTAGGCGAGTAACTAGATTGACCTTGAAACAACAACGATTAATTACTCTTGCTATAAAAAAAGCTCGTATCTTATCTTTGTTACCTTTTATTACTAATCGCAAAAAATTTGAAAGAATCAAGTCGACTACTAGAAATTCTAAATTTAGAAACAAAAATAAAAAATTTGAAAGAAGCAAGTCGACTACTATAACTGATAAATTTAGAAACAAAAATAAAAAATTTGAAAGAAGCAAGTCGACTACTAGAACTGATAAATTTAGAACCGAAAATAAAAAATAGGTTTTTTTAGAAAAAAATAGGTCTTTATACAATTGATAATTGAATCAAAAACAAATTCTAATCTTAACTCAAAAATGGGTTGCTGGTTTGTTTTAAAAAATATGAGAATCTAGATTTGATTGCTGTGTCGTAGGATAATAAAAAATCGGGGAATTTTTTTTTGAATAGGTTTTTTGATTTTTTTTATGGATTGTATTTTATCAGACTAATTTCTACTCTACCCTCCCGGAGTTTATTCTCCGGGGAACTTGATTTAAATAATTTTGGGGGATGGATTCTTTCCAATCTTCTTTTTTTATGACCTCATTGGAAATCAAATCATATAAAGACAATTCCTATTTAATATAGCTATTTGCGCAAGTATTTTACGATTAAGAAGCGATTGTCTCTTGCGCAGATCATTTATAAATTTACTATAACTAGAGTATATCCCTTTTTTGCGAATTACTGCGTTTATCCGAGTGATCCACAAACGACGAAAATCTCTCTTTTTCCTATCTCTATCCCGCTGAGCCGAAACCAAAGCCCTTCTTTTCTGTTGAGCAATAGTTCGAGTAAGTTTTGAATGAGCCCCTTGACGGGATAAACAACTTTTTTTTCTACGTTTCCGAGCTATATA